TATACTTAAACCATTTAAATAGTTTAAATTTTTATTTTTTTTTTAAATATTCATTAATTAATTTTAAATTTAAATGAAAAGGATATAAAATTGTTTTTAAAGAAGGTGTTTTTAAAAAAATACCTATTTTAAGTTTTTTATTTCTATGTAAATAGGATGTTGTTAAAGGTTTTTCTGGTTTTTTTTCACCTAAAATATAATAAATATTATTTTTTTGTTTATAAAAATATTTATTATTTTTTTGTTTAAATTTTTGTTTATAAAATTTTTTATCAAATTGTTTTGCTAAATTTTTTTTCTTTTTATACATTTTTATTTAATAATATAAATAATGTCTCCTTTTTTTAATAAAAAATTAGGTTTGTTTATGATTTTATTATTAACTTTTATTTTTTTATGGTTAATTAATTGTTTTGCTTGAAAAACAGTTTTTACTAATTTTAATCTAACAAGATTGATGTCTAAACGACTTTCTAATAAAATAACAAATTTTTTAAATATATTTATTTTATTTTTTTTTTGAGATAATTTTTGAAATATATTTTTTAATTGATAATTATGAATACATCCATAAAAATTTTGAAATTGTTGTTTTTCAAATAATCTTTTTTGAAAAAATTTTTTACGTTTTTCAGGTTTTATTTCTTTTTTATATCTTAATTTTTTTTTAAATAAATTCCATTTTTTTGATTTTAATTTTAATAAATTTAAATTTTTATGTATGTTTCTATTATTTTGAAAACATATTTTATTTCTAGGTTTTAATTTATTCATATTATTTATTAAAAAATTTTACGTAATAAATACATTATTGTATATATTGATTGAATATTTTTAGAATTTGTAATTATAGGATAATTTATATTTTTAATTGTTTGATTTGTATTTATTAAAGAAATAATTGGAATTTTTAAAGTAGAAATTTCTTGATTTAAAAAAGTATCTTTTATGGAACTCTTAATAATTAAAATTAATTTTATTTGTTGTTCTTTAATCAAATAATTAATTACTTTATTAAATGTTGTATTCATAATTTGATTAGTAAGTAAACCATTTATCCATTCTTTATTAAAAAAAATTACATTCGAATTGTTTTTTTTAAATGCTGAAGTAAATAAAAATTTAATTTCATCAGCATTCCCTATTATTAATATTTTTTCATTTTTTTGAATAATATATTTGATTAATTTAAAAATACGTTTTAAAAAAAATGAAACATTTTTTAGATTAATTATAGTATGATTATGTCGACTACCGTAAATAAATGGTAATATTTCTTTGTTTGTCGAAATTAAAGATTCTCCATACATATTTTTTGATTTAAATAATAAATTTAAGGTATTATCTTGAATATTTTTTTTTTTTTGTATCATATTTAATTATTTTTTACTTTTTTTCCCCTCTTTTTGTAATATTTTTTCATTTTTGAATACTAAACCTTTTCCTTTAAATGGTTCAGGTTTTTTATGATTTTTAATATAATTCACAAATTGACTTAATGAAATATAATCAATACTATTAAAAATTAAACTATTTGAATGATTAATGATTTTAATATTTGGTGGGATTTTTATAACAATATTATGACTAAATCCTAATTTTAAAATCAAATTATTTTCGTCAATAAAAGATTTAAAACCTATCCCTTTTAAAAATAATATCATTTTGAAACCTTGTATAACACCTTTTATTTTTATTTTAATTAATTTATTATATAAATTTAAAATATTTTTTTTATTTTTATTTAAATTTAAACTTATTGATAATTGATTATTTTGAATAAAAAAATATGTATTATCTATAAATTTTAAAGATAATGAACCTAAAGATGTTTCAAAAAAAAGAATATTTTTTATTGATGAAATTTTTATTTCTTTAGGTATTATAAAGATTTTATCAATAAAAAAAAACTGTACATTACCTAACGAACTTTTTAAAAAAATTATATTTTTTTGTTTAATGTTTTTTTTTAATATTTTAATCATAATTTTAAAAAATTTTACAAATTAATTCACCACCAACATTTAATTGTTTTGCGTGTAAATCCGTTAAAATACCCATTGGTGTTGAAATAATATAAAATCCTGTTTTTTTTTTATATAAATCATTATTAGTTATATATAAACGTTTACCTGGTTTTGATAAACGTTTGATATCCTTAATAACTGCTTTATTTTTTCTATATTTTAAATAAATATCCAATTGATTTTTTGAATTTATTTTATAACTTTTTATAAAACCTTCTTTAATTAAAAGATTTAAAATATTGATACTTTGTTTTGATTTTTGATGTACTATTTTTGATTTTTTTACTAAAGAACCGTTTTTTATTTTTGAAAATAAATTTGAAAGAGTATCTGTTATAATCATATAATATTACCAACTATATTTAGAAACACCAGGTAAAAAACCATTTGATGCTAATTTTCTTAATTGAATTCGAGAAATTTTAAATAAACGATAAATACTTTTTGATCGTCCGGTTAAAACACATAAATTTTTAATTCTAGTAATTGATGAATTTTGATGGAAAAAAAACCATTTTTGTTGTAATTTCCATCTTAAATTTTTTTTTATATTTAAATTTTTTGAAATAATTTTTAATATTAATCTATTTTTTTCAAAATTTTTAAATAAATATCTTTGTTTAATGTTTTTTTTTATTTTTTTTTGCATAATTTATTTAATAAGAAAATAAATGTGGAGATAATCGGATTCGAACCGATAACCTTATATTTGCAAAACATACTTTCTACCAGTTGAAATATATCCCCAATAAGTGTATTGGGGTTTGAACCCAAGACCATCGGATTAAAAGTCCGGTGCTCTACCAACTGAGCTATACACTTATTTTAAAAAATTAATTAAAAACAAAAATTTTTTTAAATAATAAAAATTTTTGATTTAAAAAAAAATTTATTTTTTGATTTAAAAAAACATCAAAAATTGGAGTTTTTTGAATTTTAAATTTTTCATTTGTTTTATATATAGATAGTTTTTTCGTAATAAATAATTCAAAATTTGAACAAAAAATTTTATATGAATTATTAAAAAAAAAAATAATATTATTTTTTTCAAAATTAATTTGATTTTTTTTTTTTATATCAAAATTTATTTTTTTTTTTCTAAATTTTAAATTATAACAAATTTTAGGTAATAAAAAATAAGTAATAAAAAAATAAAAATTAAAAAATAAAAATAAAAACCATGAAACTTGATTAAAAAAAGAAAATTGATCGAATTGTGGCATAATTAAATGTAAAAATTTTTTTCAACATATATTTTTCTTGAAAGAACACTTTTTCTATTTTTTTAAAATTTATAATTTTTTAGTTTTTGATTTTGTATGATAGTTTGAATATAAGAAATTCTTGAAAGTTCTTTTTTTTTTGAACTATTTATATTATTAATTTGAAAATTTAAATATTTTAATTTATAACAATTAATTAATCTAATAGGGCTAAATTTTTTTTTATAAAAACCTTTTTTATTATATTGATTAAAATTAAATTTTTTTTTAAAATTTAAAGAATTATTTAAATTGATAGGTTTCATACTAAAAATAAAACCTAAAATTGAAATAAAAATTTTTTTATTATTCCAATTTCCACCTAATAATCTACCTTTTATTTTATTTTTTTGTTGTTTTAAAATATTTTTAAACATTATTTTATTAAATTGATATAATATATTATATGTTAAATCATAATTAAATAATAAAATATTTTCATATTTTAAACTGATTGTTGAAATTTCATCAAGTTTAATTAATGTAAAAGGTAAATAAATATTTTCATAATTATTAAATTCAATTACATGTGATTCTAAATTTAAATTTTTATATAAAATTTGATTTTCAAATAAAATATTTTTTAATTTATATTTATTAGTTTTTAAATAATTATTTTTTAAGAATTGTTGATAACTTATTATTTTTTTTGTTTTTTTGTTTTTTAATTTGTTCATTAAAAATTTTTAATTAGGCTTAGTAGGATTTGAACCTACAACTCTACCGTTATGAGCGGTATGCTCTAACCAATTAAACTATAAGCCTAATTATTTATAAATAAATTTTGTTTTAATTGGTAATTTATTTGAACCTGCTTTTAAAACTTTTTTCGCGTTTTCTAAAGAAATACCACTAATCTCATATAAAATTTGACCTTTTTTTACTTTTGATACCCAAAATGCAACAGAACCTTTCCCCTTACCCATTCTGTTTTCAGTTGGTTTTGCTGTTACAGGTGTATCTGGAAAAACACGGATCCAAAGAAATCCTAATCTTTTCATCTTTCGAATAATTATTCGACGAGTTGCTTCGATTTGTCTTGAAGTTAAACGTGTTTCTTCTAGTACTTTTATTCCATATTTGCCATAAATAATCTTACTACCTTTTATTGTTTTACCCACAAGTTTACCTTTAAATTGTTTTTTATATTTAGTTTTTTTAGGAAATAACATAATCAATATTTCTAAAATTGTTTTTAGTTTTCGAATTAAATAAAATTTTTGAAGGTTTAAAAAAAACCCATAATTTAATACTACAGATACCAGAAGGTGTTTTAAATTCATTAAAATGATATTTTATATCATATTCTAAAGTATTTAATGGAATTTTACCTTTCTGAAATACCATTTTTTTTTTACGTTTTGATTTATTTAAACGACCTTTAAATTGTAATCTATAGCCAATAAAATTGGAAAACATTTTAAAAAATTCTTGAAGCATATTATCTATATTATTTATGAATTTTTTATGAGTTTTTTTTCGTTCTAAAGTTTGTTTAATGTAAAATGTTATTATATTAATATTTTTCGTATAAAATGCATAACTAAAATTATAAATCATTTTTTTAACATTTTTATTAATTCGATTATTTTTTTTTATTTTATTAAAAATTTTTTTTAAGTTTTTTCGTAAATTAATAAATTCAAAAAAATTAATGTTTTTAATAAATAATTTTATATTATGATTTGGAAAATATAGATTTAAATGATTAATAATTTTATTATAAGATAATTTATAATATTTTTTTGCATTTTTTTGTATATAAATATAAATATTTATATTATTCGATGTTTTTATAATATTTATATCGATTAATTTTAAATTTTTATAATTAAAAATATTTTCAAAATATTTTTTTATTTCTAAATCAAAATGTAATAAATTAGCATATTCATTATTATCTATAATCCATTTTGAATTCCAATTTTTTTTTTTTTTTAATCGTAAACTAATTGGTATAATTTTTTGACCCATAAATTATTTTTTTTTTTTATATATATGTTTTTTACGTGTATTAATAAATTCACCAAATTTAAAACCAATCATTTTATTATTTATTAATAAATTAATAAATATTTTACCATTATAAACACTTACGGAATGATTATTATATTCTGGTAATATTGTTAAATTTTTATTAGTTATTTTAATCCAATTTTTTTTTTTTAAAAAATTAACTTTAAAAAAAGGACCTTTATATTTACTTCGAGACATAATTTATTGAATTATCAATTTTTTTTTTTTTTTATTACGTGTTGGTTTTCCTTTGGTTATTTTACCTTGGGGAGTTACAGAAGGTCTACCACCGCTTGTTTTACCTTCACCACCCCCATGAGGATGATCCACAGGATTTTTAGCTACACCACGTACTGAAGGTCGTTTATTTAACCAACGTGAACGACCTGCTTTTCCTAATTTTATTTTTTTATGATTAATATTTGATACCGTTCCTAATGTGGCATAACAAGTTAATAAAATTAATTTTAATTCACCAGAATTTAAACGTATTTTTGCATATTTATTATTAATTTTTTGTATTAATTGAGCAGAAGTACCTGCACTTCTAATTAGTTTTCCGCGTGCTTGTGGATATAAACTAATATTATGTATTAAACTTCCAATAGGAATATTAGCTAAAGGTAAAGCATTACCAATTTTCAAAGAAGCTTCAGATGAACTTTTAATGTATTGATCAATTTTCAAACCTTCGGGTGCTAAAATTAAATGAGATTGCGAATTATTTTTAATATAAGCAATATTCGCAGAACGATTTGGATCGTATAAGATTTTAATTACAGAACCTTCAATATTTTTTGATCTATTAAAATCAATTAATCTATATAAACGCTTATGTCCACCACCACGGTGTCTTACAGTTATTTTACCTTTATTATTTCTACCATTAGCACGTTGAAAACCTTTAGTTAAAGATTTAATTTTAAAAACTTTCGTTAAATTTTTTTTGTTTAATAAAAATGTTTGACGTTGTGAAGGTGTTATGGGATTTATTTTTTTTTCTATCATTTTATATGGTATATAGATAAAATCTATTATGTTATATATTTTTAATAAAACAATTTCAGATTCAAAAAGTATTTTATGTTCATTAACTGTATTATACGGTATTAATGAATTTCAATCTAAAAAAATTTGTAAAAATATTGGAATTAATCCTCAAATCACTCTTAATAAACTTAAAAACAACCACGTAAATCGAATTATTACTTATATTAATAAAAATTTAAAAGTTGAACAGATCTTAAAAAAATTAAAAACTGAAAAATTAAATGAATTAATAGAGATTAAAAGTAATCGTGGAATTAGACAAAATCAAGGATTGCCTGTAAGAGGACAACGTACCCATACAAACGCAAAAACGTCAAAAAACTTAAAAAAAATATTTATTCAAAAACGTGTTTTACGTAATAAACGTCCTTTTAAAATACAAAAAAAAACAAAAAAATAAAATTATTCTTCTATGAATCGAAATAAATTTAAATATAATTTTAAAAATAAATTTAAAAAAAATCTAAAAAAACAAAAAAATCCTTTAATTCTAGTAAATTTACATATTACTGCAAGTTTAAAAAATACCATTATTAGTTTAACAAAATATAATGGGAATCTTTTAAAACAATGGTCTACAAAATCATTAAAAAAAACACGATTTAAAAAAAATACTCCTTATAATGTTCAATTAATTGTCTATAAAATTAATAAATATCTTAAATTAAAAAAAATAAAAAAATTAAAAGTTTATTTACATGGGACAGGTTTAGGTAGATATAATGTTTTAAAAAATTTAAAAAAAAAAAAATTCAAAGTAAAATATTTAATAGATAAAACTACAAAACCTTTTAATGGTTGTAGATTAAAAAAACAAAAACGACGTTAGTTTTTTTAATTTTGGATAGGTGATCGAGTGGTTTAAGGTGTCAGTCTTGAAAACTGAAGTATATTATAATACCGTGGGTTCAAATCCCACTCTATCCTTTAAAAAGCTAGAGACGGATTCGAACCGTCATTAAAGGATTTGCAGTCCTTTACATTACCATTATGTTATCTAGCCAAAATTTAAATTATCAATATATGAATAAAAATAAAAAAAATTTTATCTATAAAAATAAAATTATTTTAACAAATGGATCTTCTTTAAAAATAACATCTATTAAATATATTAAAAATTATCAACTAAATTCAAAAATTTTTAAAGAAACAAAAATTAATCAAATTTTATCTTCAGATTTTAATAAAAATAAAATTAATTTTATTAAAAAAATAAATTAACATTTATATTTATTTAAATAAATAATAATATAAATAAATATTTCAAAAAATGATATAAATAAAAATAAAATAAATAAAAGATTTATCATATCCGGCGGAGTAATTAATGCACTTAATAATATTATTTTTAAATAAAACAATTTTCTTAAATTAATAAATATTCTAATTTTAAAAAAATCATTAAATAATAAAAAAAATAAAACAAAAAACACAAAAAGTATAATAAATAGAGAAATAAATGATGAAAAAATAAAATTAAAATATGTATTAATCTTAGGTTCAAAATAAATAGTTAAAATATAAGAATTTACAAAATTTAAATTTAAAAAAAAATTCCAAATATTAGGAATAATTAAAGTAAAAATTAAATTAATAATTAAATAATTAAAAATTATAAATAAAAAATAAAATTTTATAAAAATAAAATTTTCAAATTTATATAAACCTTTAGCTAAAAAAAACCAAATCAATAAAATTTTTAATTGAATTGTTATAAACAAGGCTGTACATAATGATATAAATACATTAGTAATGAAAATTTCTGTAATATTTGTAAATATAAAATATTTTAACATATTTTTAGTAAGTAAATTATTTACTAATAAATAAATTAATTGATCAGAAAAATAATATGAAATGCAAAAAAGATAAAAAAAAGCAAATAAAATAATAAAAAAATTATATTTTAATTCTAATAAATGTAAATGTAAATAAGTTTTTATTTTATTTTTAGTCATATATTTTAATAAAGCCTACTTGGTGAAATTGGTAAACACGATAGATTTAAAATCTGTTCTCATAAAAGAGTTATTGGTTCAAGTCCAATAGTAGGTATTCTTATACATTATCAAAGTGGTGAAATTGGTAAACACATTACACTTAGAATGTAAAGCTTTTAAGCATTAAGGGTTCAAATCCCTTCTTTGATAGTTCTAAAAGAATATATTTTACAAAAAAAAATATATTCTTTCAGTGAAAATAAATTCATATTTTATTAGATAAAATAAAAAAATTAAATGATTGAAATATATATTAATAATATAAAATTAAACGTTAATAAAAATTTAACAGTATTACAAGCTTGTAATAATTTTAAAATTGAAATTCCTAAATTTTGTTTTCAAGAAAATTTACAAATTGCAGGAAATTGTAGAATGTGTTTAGTTGAAATTGAAAATTCACCTAAACCTATTGCTTCATGTGCTATGCCATTAATGCCTAATATGAAAATATTTACAGATACACCATTAGTTCAAAAAGCTAGAGAAAGCGTATTAGAATTTCTTTTAATAAATCATCCATTAGATTGTCCAATTTGTGATCAAGCATCTGAATGTGATTTACAAGATCAAACAATGATTTTTGGTTCAGATAGAAGTCGTTTTTTTTTTAATAAACGAGGTGTTGAAGATAAATATTGTGGACCTTTTATTAAAACAATTATGACGCGCTGTATTCACTGTACACGTTGTGTTCGCTTTGCAAATGAAATTTGTGGGGTTGATGATTTAGGTACAACAGGTCGTGGTAATAAAACCGAAATTAATTTTTATTATCCTAAAATTTTTAATTCTGAATTTTCTGGTAATTTAGTTGATTTATGCCCTGTAGGTGCTTTAACTTCAAAGCCATATACGTTTAAAGCACGTTCATGGGAATTAAAAAAAAAAGAAGGTATTGATATTTTAGATAGTATAGGTTCAAATATTAAGATTGATATTTTTAATAATGAAATTGTTCGTATTTTACCGAAAACTAATTTTAATATTAATAAAGAGTGGATATCAAATAAAACACGATATTTTTTTGATAGTTTAAAATATCAAAGATTAAAATATCCATTATTAAAAGATGAAAACGGGAACTTTAATAAAATTTCATGGTTAGAAACTTTAGAAATAATAAATGAAAAATTTTTAACAACGGATAGTTCTAATATTCGAAGTATTATAGGAAATTTAACTGATTTAGAATCGATTTTTCTATTAAAAAAAAATTTAAATAAATTAGGAATTATAAATATTGAATACGAAGATTTAATAAATAATCAAAATTTTAAAATAAATTCCGATTTAACATCAAATTTTTTATTTAATAATACGTTAAAATCTATTGACGAATCAGATCTTTGTTTAATAATAGGTAGTGATTTTCGTAATGAAGGTGCTATTTTAAATATTCATTTAATTAATCGTTTAAAAAAAGGGAATTTTAAAATAGCTTATGTAGGTAATAAAACAGAATTTATTTATCCCGTTACACATTTAGGATTAACTTTAAAAACATTGATAAATATTATTTCTGGTAAACATGCCTTTTGTAAAGATTTAAAAAAAGCTAAAAAACCTTTAATTTTTATTGGTGAAAATATTTTAAATCAGAAAAATGGTTTTTTTTTTCTATCAAAATTAAAAAATTTATCAATTTTTAAAAATAATGTGAATTTTTTCAGTACACAAACTTCTTTAATTAATTTTTTAGAAATTACTTTTTCAAAAAAAAAAAATTCATTAAAAGATTCTAAATTATATTATTTATTTAATACAAATTTACAAAATAAATTAAATAGATCTAAAAATAGTTTTAGTATTTATCAAGGACATCATTTTACTCAAGATGCACAAAATTCAAATTTAATTTTACCTGGATTAACTTTTTTAGAAAAAAATGGAATATATATTAATTTAGAAGGAATTATCCAAAAAAATGAAAAAATTTTAAATTTAAATACAGAACAAAGAAAAGATTCAATTATTTATAGAAATATTTATAAATTTTTTCTAAAAAAAAACCAATCAAAATTAAATTCATTTTTTAAAATTCAAGAAGTTTTACCTTATTTATTAAAAAAAAAATTAAAAATTATAAATAATTTTAATTTTAATATTAAGCATTTCAAGATTAATATTAATTTTTTAGATTCATTAATAAAAAATAAATATTATACAAATATATTAGAACAATATTCTAAAATATTAATTAATTCTAATAAAATTATTCAAAATCAATCAAAATATTTATGATATACACAGTTTTAAAATTTTTAATTTTAGTTTTACCTTTATTAATAGCTGTAGCTTATTTTACTTTAGTTGAACGTAAAATATTAGCTTCTATTCAAAGAAGAAGAGGACCAAATGTTGTAGGTATTTTTGGTCTATTACAACCACTAGCTGATGGTCTAAAATTATTTGTAAAAGAAACAATTTTACCTAGTAATGCGGATGTAATTTTATTTATATTTGCCCCTATTTTAGCTTTTTTTTTAAGTTTATTAAGTTGGACGGTAATCCCTTTAGGATTAGGTATGTTTTTTACTGAATTAAATATCGGTATTTTATATTTATTAGCAATTTCATCATTAGGCGTTTATGGTATTATTATTGGTGGTTGGTCTAGTAATTCTAAATATTCATTTCTAGGTGCTTTACGATCTACTGCACAAATGATTTCTTATGAATTAACTATAGGATTTACAATTCTTTCTGTAATTGTATGTTCTAAATCATTAAATTTAATTTCAATCGTTTTAGCTCAAAAAACAATTTGGTATTGTTTTCCTCTTTTTCCTATTTTTTTAATTTTTTTTATATCTTGTTTAGCAGAAACAAATCGACACCCTTTTGATTTACCTGAAGCTGAAGCTGAATTAGTTTCAGGTTACAATGTAGAATATTCGGCAATGGGTTTTGCATTATTTTTTTTAGGAGAATACGCCAATATGCTACTAATGAGTAGTTTAACTGTTGTTTTATTTTTAGGTGGATGGTTAGCACCATTTCCTTTTAGTATAAAATTTATTAACTATTTACCTGGATCTTTTTGGTTTAGTATAAAAATATGTTTTTTTGTTATTTTATTTGTTGTAGCTAGAGCTATTTTGCCTAGATATCGCTATGATCAATTAATGCGTTTAGGTTGGAAAGTATTTTTACCTTTTGTATTAAGTTGGTTTTTATATACATCAAGTATTTTAATGAGTTTTAATTGGTTAATTTAATCAAATTATGAGCATTTTAAATCATTTTATTTTTACTTTTTTTTTATTTTGTCTAGGATTATTTGGGATAATTTTAAATAGACAAAATATTATTATTATATTAATGGCTATTGAATTATTATTATTATCAATTAATTTAAATTTTATTTATTTTTCAATTTTAATTGATGATATGATAGGACAAGTTTTTTCATTATTAATTTTAACTGTAGCAGCAGCTGAATCGGCCATTGGATTAGCTATTATGATTGTTTTTTTTAAATTATCTGGAGATATTTCAATTTATAAAATCAATTTATTATCATTATAATAAATCGATTTTAAAGTATATCTATACTTATTACAACCTCTTGGATTTGAACCAAGATTTTAAAGCTTAGAAGGCTAATACTCTACCAATTAAGTTAAGGTTGTTTTATTTTTAATTAAAAAATTTTTTTAGAATTTACATTAAAAATAGCTTTTAATGAATTTCTTGAAAGTTGTTTATAAATATTTTGTTTAAAATTTCTTTTTTTTTCTTTTTTTGTTAAAGTTACTGCTCCTATTAAAGCTATTAATAAAATTATACCAGCTGATAAAAAAAAAAAAGAATAATAACTATATAAAATTTGACCGATTGTTTCAATATTTGTAATTATATCTAATTGATTAATAACGGTTTTAAAAAAAGGTTTTACATCCATATATATTCGATATACTTTAGGATCATATATTTTATCTAATAAAACTGTTACTTTTTGATTATAAAAAGAATTACTTATTAAATGATAATATGTTGTAAATATTTTGCTAAACATTATAAATGTTTCTAAAAAAAAAATAAAACTAATTAAAAAAATAATAGGTAAATAACCAAAATTATTATTAATTTTATTTTTATCAATTAAAATATTAACATCTAACATCATAATTACAAATAAAAATAATACGGTAATTGCTCCTACATAAATAATTATTAACATTATTGATAAAAATTCAACTTCTGAAATTAATAATAATCCTGTTGAATTTATAAAAACTAATATTAAAAAAAAAGCGGAATAAATTGTATTTGTAGAATATATTACAAAAATAGCTGAAGTTAAAGCTATAGTTGAAAAAGTGTAAAAAAAAATTGTTTCAAAATTCATAACTAAAAAATTAATTATATCTTAAAAGATATATTATTATTTTTATTTCATTAATAAAAAAATAAATAAAAATAATAAAATTGTGATAATATTAAAATAATACATAATAGAAAAAAAAATAATATTGATTAAAAAAATTGTACTAATTAACATTAATAATGAATAATGAAAAATATAACCTGTTTGTAATTGAATTATTCTTTGACTTAAAAAAGAAAAAATAGTTGTTAAACCATAAGGTCCACACATTTCAATTAAACCTTTATCAATCATTTTATATGTAACATTATAACCAATTTTTAAAATATATTGATTGATAAATTCATAATAAATTTTATCAAAATACCATTTTCTATTTAAAAAATTATAAAAATAAAGACCATATTCTGAAATTTTTAAATTATATAAAAATTTAAATTTGAAAAAATATAAATAAAAAGCACCGAATAATCCACAAAAACTTAAAATAACTGGTAATATCTTAAAAAAAGTTGGTAAAAATTCAGCATCAATCATTTGGTTGTTAAATGGGTTTATATAAATTGAATTATTCCAAAAATTTGAACCTAAACCTACAAACATATCTTTAGAAAGATAACCTATAAAAATACTACCAAAAGCTAATAAACCTAAAGGAATACCCATCTCTAATGGAACATCATGTGCATTTTTAATAATATTTTTATAAGCATTAGTTTCACTTAAAAATGCAAAAAATAATAAACGAGTTGAATAAAAAGCCGTAAAAAAGGCACCAATTGTTCCTAACCAATAAGAAAAATGACCTGTTTCACTAAAACTTGCAAATGCTACTTCTAAAATTAAATCTTTTGAATAAAATCCTGTTAAAAACGGAAAACCCATTAATGATAAGGATCCTATTAAGAACATTATATAAGTAAAAGGTAAAATACGTCTTAAACCACCCATTTTTCTAATATCTTGTTCATCACCCATTGCATGAATTACAGCACCAGAACATAAAAATAATAAAGCTTTAAAATATGCATGATTTGATAAATGAAAAATTGCTAAAGGATAATTTGATAATCCACACGCAAAAAACATATAACCCAACTGACTACAAGTTGAATAAGCAACTATTTTTTTAAAATCATTTTGTACTAAACCTACAGTACTAGCAAAAAAAGCTGTAGAGGATCCAATAACAGTAATTACTTTTAAAGAAAATATAGAATATTCAAATATTGGAGAACAACGTGAAACTAAATAAACACCAGCTGTTACCATTGTAGCTGCATGAATTAAAGCAGAAACGGGAGTTGGACCTTCCATGGCATCAGGTAACCATAAATGTAAAAAAATTTGAGCTGATTTACCCATTGCTCCAATAAAAATTAATATACAAGCAACATCAATAATACTTAAAATATAATTACAAAAAATAAATTTAAAATTTTGAACAATAGAAATAGCTGCAAATGTGCTAAAATATTCTATAGTTTTAATATGAGAAAAAATTGTTAAAATTCCTAATAATAAAATTAAATCACTAATTCTATTTACTAACATAGCTTTAATAGCAGCTTTATTTGCTTGTAAACGTGTAAACCAAAAATTAATTAATAAATAAGAACAAAATCCAACACCTTCCCATCCAACGAACATTTGAATAAAATTATCTCCAGTTACTAATATAATCATAAAAAAAGTAAATAAAGATAAATATGACATAAATCTTGATAAATGTGGATCATTTGCCATATATTTTGAAGAGTATAGATGAACTAAAGTAGAAATACTTGTTACAACAACCAGCATTATCATGGTTAAACTATCAAATAAGAAACACCAATTACAATTAAATAAACCACTATTAATCCAATTTGAAATGTAAATAAAATATTCATATTCATTTGTTATTGAGTTATAAAGTATAATTAATGAAAAAATACAACTTAAAAAAGTTGTTAATGTGGTAATAAATACTGAACCTTCTCGTCCAATATAAAATCCAAACAATCCAGCTGCTACTGAACCTAAAAAAGGTAAAAAAATTAAAGTTAGTAATAACATAATAAAATAAAATAATGAAGAACTATTATTATATATAATAGTTCTCTACTTAAATAATAAATAATTTTGAAAAATTTAATTTTACACTTTATATTTAATTATACTTATACTTTAAAATAAATTATTAAAATTAAATAATATATATTATTTAATTTTGAAAAATATTTATTTTGAAATAAAATTATTAGTAAAATCCGTTGCTAAAGTATTTAATTTTTTATCTAATTCTTTTGAAATTTCTTTTTTAGTTAAAATTTCTTCTAAAATATTAGAATGATTATTTTTAATAAAATTTAACCAATTAATTTCAAAAGTATTAATTTTATTTACAGCAATTTTATCTAAAAATCCACGAACACCTAAATAAATGATTACAATTTGATCTTCAACTGATAACGGTACATTTAAGCCTTGTTTTAACATTTCAGTTAAACGAACTCCTCTATTTAATTGTTGTTGAGTAGTTGCATCTAAGTCTGAACCAAATTGAGCGAAAGCTTGAACTTCTCTAAATTGAGCTAATTCTAATTTCATTGTACCTGCAATTTGTTTCATTGCTTTAATTTGTGCAGCAGAACCTACACGACTTACAGATAAACCTACACTTATAGCAGGTCTTTGACCTTCATTAAATAATTCGGTTTCTAAAAAAATTTGTCCATCAGTAATTGAAATTACATTAGTTGGTATATATGCAGAAACATCACCAGCTTGTGTTTCAATAACAGGTAAAGCTGTTAAAGAACCACCACCAATTTTTCTATTCATTTTAGCAGCTCTTTCTAATAAACGTGAATGTAAATAAAATACATCACCAGGATAAGCTTCTCTACCAGGAGGTCGTCTTAATAATAATGACATTTGTCTATAAGCTACGGCTTGTTTTGATAAATCATCATAAAAAATAACAGCATGTTTACCATTATCTCTAAAATATTCACCTAAAGCACAACCAGTATAAGGAGCTAAATATTGTAATGGAGCTGAATCAGATGCAGTAGCTGCTACAATAATAGAAAAAAACATTGCATTTTTTTCTTCTAAAGTTTTAGTTAATTCGGCAATTGTAGATCTTTTTTGACCAACACCCACATAAATACAATATAATTGATTATTAATATCTTTTTTTAAATGAGGTTCTCTTTGATTAATAATTGTATCAATTGCAATAGATGTTTTACCTGTTTGTCTATCACCAATAATTAACTCTCTTTGACCACGACCAATAGGAATTAAACTATCTACAGCTTTTAAACCAGTTTGAACTGGTTCTTTAACACTTTCTCTTGGCATAATACCTGGAGCTTTTACTTCAACTCTACTTTCTAATTTACTATTAATTTGACCTTTTCCATCAATTGGTTGTCCTAAAGCATCAACCACTCTACCTAAAACTTCAGGTCCTACAGGTACACTAACAATTGAACCGGTTCTTTTAACAAAGTTACCTTCTTGAATTTCTCTATCATTACTAAAAACAACAACACCAACAACGTCTGGTTCTAAATTTAAAGCCATTCCTTTAATATTACCATTATTAAATTCTACCATTTCACCGGCTTGAATTTTAGTTAAACCGTAACATCTTGCGATACCATCACTCATTGAAAGAACAATACCTGTTTCTTGTAAACTTTTTTCATCTTTATACTTTTTAATATTTGATTCCAATATATATGATAATTCAATAGCCATTTTGGTTATTAAATTATCATATTTTTTAATTATAATTAATTTATAATTATAAAATATATAAAATATATATTTTTTACCCTTTACGAGAATTGAACTCGTATTTTTGCCGTGAAAAGGCAATGTCCTAACCATTAGACTAAAAGGGCTTTTTATTAAACAAAAATTATGTTTAACAAAAATATAAAAAATCTATATGAATTAAAATTTTAGATACACTTTCATGCATACAACTTTCAAAAATTTTAGGATATAAACCTAATAAAAAAATATTAGCAATTAAAATTAAATGGATTAAAAATTCTCTATAAGTTAAATCGTAATAAATTTTTAAATAAACATTTTGAATATTACCATAACAAATTCTGTTGTAAAACAATAAAGAATAAATACCACCCAAAAACATACCAATTGTTGCAAAAACAGCTGTTGTAGTATTATCTTCAAAAACCCCTGTTAAAATTAAAATTTCTCCAACGAAACTACTCGAACCTGGAATAGCCATATTTGCTAATATATAAATAAATAATGCAATACAAAATAAAGGCATAGTATGTGCTAAACCACCATAATAATTTATAAAGCGTGTATGATATCTATCATATAAACAACCAATAGAAAAAAATAAACCACTAGAAACTAATCCATGACTAATCATTTGAATAATACTACCTTCTAAACCCTGAATAGTTAAAGAAAAAATACCTAAAATAATAAAATTCATGTGAGCTACAGAAGCATATGCAATAATACGTTTTAAATCTGTTTGCCTTATAGCTGTTAATGAAGCATAAATAACCGATATTAAACACAATAATAAAATATAAGGTGTAAAATATAAAGTAGCTTTAGGAAATAATGGTACTAAAAATCGAATCATACCATATGATCCTAATTTTAGTAAAATACCTGCTAATAGTACTGAACCTGCTGTAGGTGCTTCAACATGAGCTTCAGGTAACCAAACATGAAACGGTAACATAGGAACTTTAACAGCAAATGATAAAAAAAAAGCTAAAAAATATAATTTTTCATATGAAAAATTAAAATTACTATAGTATAATATTTGATAATCAGTAGTACCCACAGTTAAAAATAAATGAATAATGGCTATAAACATAAATAATGAACCTGCTAAAGTATACATAAAAAATAAATATGAAGCTTTAATTTTACGTTCTCTTGAACCCCAAATACCTATAATTAAAAACATAGGAATTAATACACTTTCAAAAAAAATGTAAAATATAAGTAAGTCTAATACACTAAATGAAATAATTAAACAAAATTCTAAAATAAAATATAAAATAAAATATTCTTTTATATTTTTAGTAATTGTTTCATAACTAATTAGCATACAGATTGGAATTAAAAAGGTTGTTAAAATTATAAAAAATAATGAAATCCCGTCAAGACCTAAAAAAAAATTAATATTAAATTGACTAATCCATTCTATTTTAAATAAATATTGAAAATTAGATGTAGATTTGTCAAATAAAATCCATAAAGGTAATGACATTAAAAAAATAAAAAATGACATAAAAATACTGAAATTTTTAATAAATTTTTCATTTTTCAAAAAAGATAATATGATAACCGAAGTTAAAGGTAAAATAAGTAAAAAAATTAAGATAAACTTATTAAACATAAAAATTTAATTAAATTAAAAAATAAAAAAAAGGGGCGAAAAATGGGACTTGAACCCATAACACTTAGACCCACAATCTAACACTCTACCTTTAAGTTATAATCGCCTTTAAATCTTTCTTAAATAATATATAAAATTTAAAAAAGGTTGAATAATTAAATTATTTAAAGGTAAATAATTTTGATATAATATTTTCTTTAGTTTATAAGAAGAATAAATATTATTTTGATTAATTAAATAAATTAATTTAAATTTTTTAAAATTATTTAAATTTTTTATTAAATTTAAATCATTATTTCCATAAATTATTAAAATAGAACCTTGTCCACTTAATTTTGTAAAAATTTGAATAGTTATATTTTGATTTAATATTAATGATTTATAATTTAATTTTTTAAGCTTTTTTTTTAAATATATGATTTCATTCATATTTACGTCATTATAACGAAAAAAATAAATATATTTATAAATTTGTTTAATTTTTTGTAATTTATTTAATTTAAATTTTTTAAAAAATTTTTTTTTGAACATATTGTAGTTTATTTATTGTAAAAGATTTGTAAATAATTTTTCTTATTTTTAGTTAATTTTGATTAAAAAATATTATTAATTAATTAAATTTATAATTAATTAACGATCAATTTCACCAAAAACAACATCTAAAGTACCTATAATAGTAACAACATCAGCAATCATATGATTTTTAGCAATAAAATCTAGAGCTTGTAAATGTAGAAATCCGGGTGATTTTATTTTACATCTATAAGGTTTATTGGTTCCATCTGAAATTAAATAAACACCATATTCACCTTTAGGAGCTTCAATAACAGTATAGGTTTCACCACTATTAACGCTAATATTTTCTGAATAATATTTAAAATGATGAATTAAAGATTCCATTGAATTTTTCATTTGTATTCGATCAGGATTTGTAATTTTTTTGTCGTCTAATTTTATTGGACCTGTAGGTATTTTATTTAATACTTGTAAAATAATTTTAATAGATTGTCTCATTTCTTCAATTCGAATTAAATAACGATCATAACAATCACCATTGGTTCCAACCGGAATATCAAAATCTAATTTATCATAAATTTCATAAGGTTGTGTCTTACGTAAATCCCATGAAATACCTGAGCCTCGTAACATTACACCACTAAAACCGTAGTTTAAGGCATCATCTGCAGTAACTACACCTATATCAACTAATCTTTGTTTCCAAATTCTATTATTTGTTAACATTTCTTCAATTTCATCCAATCTTGTATTAAATTGTTCACAAAAAATAAAAATATCATTTAATAAACCTTTCGGTAAATCTTGATTAACACCTCCAGGTCTAAAATAAGCAGCATGCATACGGGCACCAGAAACTCTTTCATAGAATTCCATCAATTTTTCCCGTTCTTCAAATCCCCAAAAATATGGTGTCATAGCTCCAACATCTAAAGCATGACAACAAATAGCCAATAAATGATTTAATATACGAGTTATTTCTGAGAATAAAACTCGTATATATTGAGCTCTTAAAGGAACATTACAATTTAACAATTTTTCAACAGCTAAAACATAAGCGTGTTCTTGACACATCATTGAAACGTAATCTAATCTATCAAAATAAGGTAAAGCTTGCAAATAATTTTTATATTCTATCAATTTTTCGGTTCCCCTATGTAATAATCCTATATGAGAATCTGCTTTTTGAACAACTTCTCCATTCAATTCTAAAATTAATCGTAAAACACCGTGAGCTGCCGGATGTTGCGGACCAAAATTTATAGAAAAATTTTTTATTTTTTTTAATGGCATGTTTTAAGTACTTTTTTAATTAAAATAAATATTTATAAATTAATTTTTTTATAAATATATAGCATATATAGTAAGCAATTATTTTTAAAATATTTATTACTTTACATTATGATTTTTCAAGAAATTTTTAATAATAATTTTGAAATTATTATCCCCGAATTTTTTTTAACAACTATTTTATTAATTTTATTATTATTTGGAGTTTTTTACAGAAAAAATCAAAATACTGAAAAAATTTTGATTATTAAAAATATTACTACTATAATAATATATTTATTATTAATTCTTTTAATATTAACATTAAATATAACAAACATTTCGAATAATATATTAAATGGTGTAGTAATTATTAACAATTTTACACAATTTATTAAGATAATTTTGATATTATCAACAATTGTTTGTTTTTCAATTCAACAAAAATATTTAATTCAACAAAAAATAAACTCCTATGAAATTAATATATTAATGTTAATAGCATTATTAGGTTTAATGTTATTAATCTCTTCAAATCATTTTATTACATTCTATTTAGCTATAGAATTACAAAGTTTAAGTTTTTATATATTAACTTCAACGCAAAAAAAATCGATATTGTCAATTGAAGCTGGTTTGAAATATTTTATTTTAGGATCAATTGCTTCTAGTTTTATTTTATTTGGTTCTTCTATAATTTATGCAATTACAGGTTCATTAAACTTTAATAATATTTTTTTAATATTATCCAATATTAATTTTTTAGAGAATGTTAATATATTAATAAGTTTATCTTATGGATTAATTTTTATTTTAATTGGTATTTTATTTAAAATAGGTGCAGCACCTTTTCATTTTTGGTTACCCGATGTTTATGAAGGTGCTCCTAATAACATTACCAGTTTTTTCGCAATTGTACCTAAAATAGCTTTTATTGGTATTTTAATACGTTTATTTTTTGATATCTTTTTCAATATTTCATATTTTTTTGAAATATTTTTTTATATTATTTCATTTTTATCAATGTTAATTGGTTCATTATCAGCATTACAACAGAAAAAAATTAAAAGATTATTAGCTTATAGTTCAATAAGTCATGTTGGTTTTATTTTAATAGGATTTACATCAAATATGTTAAATAATATACCTTTTATTTTGTTATATATGATTATTTATATTATAACAAGTATAAATTTATGGACTTCTTATTTATCTTTAAATATAAATCATAAACCAATTAAATATTTAACAGATTTAGCAAATATTCATAATATTAATAAATTAATAGCGGTGATTTTAATATTAAATATTTTTTCATTGGCAGGTATACCTCCATTAGCAGGGTTTTTTTCTAAATTATTTATATTTTTTTCAGCTATTAAAAATAATTATTTTAGTTTAGTTTTTTTTGGTATTTTTGTAAGTATTGTAAGTTCTTTTTATTATTTAAAAATTATAAAAATTATTTATTTTGAAAAAATATCAAGAAAATTATATATTTCACAAATAAATAAATTACAAAGTATTATTTTAATTATTAATACCCAATTCATTTTATTTTTATTCATTTTTCCAAATATTATATTAGTAAATTTAAATAAAATTTATTTATATTTATTAATATAATATTTTGTCTGGATAGCTCAGTTGGTTAGAGTAAAAGACTGAAAATCTTTGTGTCGGTGGTTCAAATCCACCTCCAGACAATTGTATTATTTATGTATCTTTTAAGAATTACTTTCAAATCATTTCAAAAAATAAATCAACTTAAACAAAATTTTAAAAATTTACAACACTTCAATAAATTCAAAAATATTCACATTAAAGGTATATTTCAAACGAAAAATAAAAATAAAATATTTACTTTATTAAAATCACCTCATGTAAATAAAAAATCACGTGAGCATTTTATTTATAAACACTATTTACCTAAACTGGATATAAAATTTAAAAATATTTTTCAGTTATTAAACTTTTTAATTTTTATAAAAAAATCTTTCTCGGAAAATTCCTTAATAAAAATTAAAATTATAAAAAATAAATAGAATTATGCTTATAGCTTAATTGGATAAAGCCTTAGATTGCGGATCTATAAAATGAAAGTTCGAGTCTTTCTAAGCATATATTTTGAAGTATAGCCAAGTGGTAAGGCCTCCGTTTTTGGTACGGAAAATCAAAGGTTCGAATCCTTTTACTTCAAAAGGGCCTATAACTCAGTTGGTTAGAGTATACGCCTGATAAGTGTAAAGTCAGTAGTTCAAATCTACTTAGGCCCAAAGAATAATTAGCTCAATTGGTAGAGTATTTCGTTTACACCGAAAATGTTAGCGGTTCAAATCCGTTATTATTCAAAAATAATATAAAATAATATGTCAACAATTAACCAATTATTTTTAAAAAAACAAAAACGTTTAGAAAAAAAAAAAAGAAATAAAAGTCCAGCTTTAAAGCAATGTCCACAAAGAAAAGGAATTTGTTTAAGAGTTTATAATACAACACCTAAAAAACCTAATTCTGCTATGCGTAAAGTAGCAAAAGTACATTTATCTAGTAGATATACTATAATAACATATATACCAGGTATTGGTCATACATTACAAGAACATTCAATTGTATTAATACGCGGAGGTCGAGTAAAAGATTTACCTGGTGTAAAATATCATGTAATTCGAGGTAAATATGATTTACTAGGAATTTATTCTCGAAAAACTTCAAGATCTAAATATGGAACTAAAATACGAAGAGTCTAATATAAAAAAATTATTTATAAATATGTTATTAAAAAAAGGTAAAAAAACCTGTTCTGAAAATATATTTAAAAAAATTTTAATTAATTTAAAAACAATAACAAAACAAAAACCTAATTTTATTTTATTTAAAGCTATTGATAATTTATTACCTAAATTAAAAGCAATAAGTATTCCTAATAAAAAACGAAATAAAAAAAGCAAAAAAAAAGATCGTTATTTTTTAATGCTTTTAAATGAAAAAAAACAAATTAAAAAATCTGTAGCTTGGTTACTTTTAAATTCAAATTTAAAAAATATCACAAATGAAATTATACAAACTTCAAAAAATAAAAGTAAAACAATTAATACAAAAAAACAATATTATAAAAATATTAAAAAATTAAAATTTAATATTATTTTTGATTAATTAAATTTAAAAAAAATTATTTATCATTAAATAATTAATTATTACAAACTATTCAATTATTATGAAAAATTATTATTATATAAATAAAAAAAATTTAAAAATTGAAACTACAACTGATAATTCAGCTATTAATAAAATTAAAAATGATTTAATTTTTTTTAAAAAAATTACACAAAATATTCAAAATACACAAAAACATCCATATCATTTAGTAGATCCTAGTCCATGGCCATTTGTTATTTCATTTGGACTTTTTTTTTTAACTTTTGGTAGTGCTATGTATTTTCATGGTTATTTAGGTAGTAATCTTTTAACTTTAACTGGATTTATTATGGTTATTTTAACAATGTACACTTGGTTTCGTGATATTGTTAGAGAAGCGGTATATGAAGGTCAACATACGAAACAAGTACAATTAGGTTTAAGAAATGGTATGCTTTTATTTATTTTTAGCGAATTATTATTTTTTATTAGTTTTTTTTGGGCATTTTTCCATTCGTCATTAGCCCCAACACCTGAAATAGGTTCTTTATGGCCACCATTAGGTATTGAAACCGTAAACGCCTGGGGAATTCCATTATTAAATACTATCATATTATTATCTTCAGGGGCAACAATTACATGGGCACATCATTCAATTGTTTTCGGTGATAGAAAAAATGCTATTATCAGTTTAATTATTACTGTTTTATTAGCTTTTTTTTTTACATTAATACAAGCTTATGAGTATGTTGAAAGTTCTTTTTCAATATCTGATAGTATTTATGGTACAACCTTTTTTTTACTAACTGGTTTTCATGGTATACATGTTATTGTAGGAACTATTTTCATAATAGTAAGTACTATTAGATTAATTAATCACCATTTTACAAAACAACACCATTTTGGATTTGAAGCTGCAGCATGGTATTGGCATTTTGTTGATGTTGTTTGGTTATTTTTATTTGTAACTGTTTATTGGTGGGGCGGTAATTAATAAATTTTATGTTTAGTCCGTTAGAACAATTTGAAATTTTACCTATTTTTCAAATACCTTTTGTATTTACCAACGCTTTTTTAATTTTATTAATAGGTTTTGTTTATTTATATATTTTTACTTGTATAAAAACAAAATTTATTCCAACACGTTTTCAACAATTGTTTGAAATGATTTTTAACGTTACTATTGAATTAACTTATTCAAGTATCGGAAAAGCTGGTAAATATTTTATTTCTTTAATTTTTGTAGTTTTTTTTTTTATTTTATTATGTAATTTAATTGGAATGGTTCCTTATAGCTTTACAGTTACTAGCCATTTAATCATTACTTTTACTTTAGCATTGACTATTTATTTAGGTTTTAATTTAATTGGAATAAAAAAACATAAACTAAATTTTTTAAATTTATTATTACCAAGTGGTGCAAGTATAGCACTAGTTCCTATCTTAGTTCCTATCGAATTAGTTTCATATATTTTTCGAGTAATTAGTTTACCAGTCCGATTATTTGCAAATATGATGGCGGGTCATACATTATTAAAAGTTATTGCAGGTTTTGCTTGGACTATGTTAAATGTAAACAGTTTTATTTTTATTGCGCATTTTATACCTTTAATTATTATTGTATTACTTGTTGGATTAGAAATTGCCGTAGCTTTAATACAAGCATATGTCTTTACAATTTTGACTTGTATGTATATAAATGATGCTTTAAATCTGCATTAATAATATAATATAAAGGAAAAGTAACTCAGTTGGTTAGAGTGATAGCTTGTCACGCTATAGGTCGCGGGTTCAAGTCCCGTTTTTTCCGTTTATTATATTTTAAAAAGTTTTATAAATATGTTATTAAATTATTCCAATATTTTTATTTTTTTAATATTAAGTTTATTTTTATCAATTTTAATTTTCACATTATCTTTTAGTTTAATTAAACAAAAAGATGATTTAGAAAAGTTAACAGCTTATGAATGTGGATTTAATCCTTATGATGATGCTAGAAAAGTTTTTGATGTAAAATTTTATTTAGTAGCTATTCTTTTCATTATTTTTGATTTAGAAGCTGTTTTTGTTTTTCCTTGGGTTTTAACTTTAAGTTCAAACTTTTCATGGGGATTTTGGACCATGATTGAATTTTTAGTTGAATTAGTTATAGGTTTTATTTATATTTGGTGCAGTGATGCTTTAGAATGGTAATATTAATATTACAAAAAATAGAATAAAATAAAACTTATTGTTTTTAAGTCTTTAATAATTAATTTATTAAAATTAATTAATCCTATTTTTTTTAAAAAATAGTTTTTATAAACACAATTTAAAAATTATTTTTAAATTTTATATAAAATAATATTTATACAAAAAAGTTGATAATTAAATATTAAAAAAAATCTATTCTTTAAGATATTTTAAATAAATAATAAAAAAATTCATAATATATTTATGTTATTACAAGCTTCTAAATTTTTAGGTGCAGGATTAGCTACTTTAGGATTAATCGGTGCTGGTATAGGTATTGGTAATGTTTTCGGTTCTTTAATTATTGGTATTTCAAGAAATCCATCTTTACAACAAGAATTAATGAGAACTGCAATCTTAGGTTTCGCATTAACTGAAGCAATTGCTTTATTTTGTTTAATGATGGCTTTTTTAATTTTATTTGCTTTTTAATTAAAATTAAATCCTGTAATATATAATAAATTAATATTTATTATATACTACTAAAAATATTTATAAAGATAAATATTTTTAATAGTATATAAATTATTTATTTTTATATAAATATTTATAATTATTCTTTATGAAAGTATTAAAAAAATTTAGTCAATATTTATTACAAATTTTACCTATAATAAATTATACAATATATAAAAACGAATTATGTATTAATATTTCTACAAATAAACTAATTCCAATTTTATTTTTTTTGAAAAACCATACAAATAGTCAATTTAAAATATTATCAGAAATTTGTGCAGTAGATTATATATCTAAAGAAAAACGTTTTGAAATTATTTATAATTTACTAAGTATTCGTTTTAATAGTCGTTTAAAAGTTAAAATTCAAATTGATGAATTAAAACCTGTAGAATCTATTATTAAAATTTATAAAGCTGCTAATTGGTGTGAACGAGAAGTTTGGGATATGTTTGGAATTTTTTTTTTAAATCATCCAGATTTAAGAAGAATTTTAACTGATTATGGTTTTGAAGGGCATCCTTTACGAAAAGATTTTCCATTAAGTGGTTTTTTAGAAGTTTTTTATAATGAATCAAAAAAAAGAGTAGTTTACAAACCTATTAATTTATCACAACAATATAGATTATTTGAATTTAATAATCCTTGGGATAAAAAAATAAATTAGTAATATTTTTTAATTATTTTTGTTTTTAGGTAAATTTTCATTTCATATTATGAGATGGAATAAAAAATCCTTATTTGCAGTTTTAAATAATCATTTAATAGATTATCCAACACCTATTAATTTAAATTATTTTTATGGATTTGGTTCGTTAGCCGGTATTATGTTAGTAATACAAATTTTAACTGGTATTTTTTTAGCAATGCATTATACTCCACATATTGATTTAGCTTTTAATAGTGTTGAACATATTATGAGAGATGTAAATAATGGTTGGTTAATTAGATATACTCATGCGAATGGTGCTTCTTTTTTTTTTATTGTGGTATATGTACATATTTTTAGAGGTTTATATTATGGTTCTTATATTACACCAAGAGAAGCTTTATGGTGTTCAGGTGTTATTATTTTTATTTTAATGATGGCAACAGCTTTTATGGGTTATGTTTTACCTTGGGGACAAATGAGTTTTTGGGGTGCAACTGTTATTACTAATTTATTTTCTGCGATACCATTAATAGGAAAAGATATTGTTGATTGGTTGTGGGGCGGTTTTGCTGTAGATAATCCAACATTAAATCGATTTTTTAGTTTACATTTTACTTTTCCTTTTTTAATCGTAGGTGTTGTATTAATACATTTAATTTTATTACATGAAGTTGGTTCAAATAATCCATTAGGTATTACATTAAAAACAGAAAATATATCTTTTTATCCATATTTTTATACAAAAGATTTATTTGGATTAATGATATTATTTTTAGTTTTTTTTATTTTTATTTTTTATTATCCAAATGCTTTAGGTCATCCAGATAATTATATTGAAGCAAATCCAATGAAAACGCCTTTACATATTGTTCCAGAATGGTATTTTTTACCTTTTTATGCAATTTTACGATCAATACCAAATAAAATTGGTGGTGTTATCGCTATGTTTGGTTCTTTAATTATTCTATTAACAATCCCTTTTACGAATTCATCTGAAATTAGAAGTAGCGCTTTTAGACCAATATTTAAAGTATGTTATTGGTTATTAGTTGTATCATTTTTATTATTAGGTTGGGTTGGTCAATGTCCAGTTGAATATCCGTATACTGAAATAGGTGTTATAAGTATGATTTATTATTTTGCATTTTTTATAATAATTATACCATTTTTAGGTACAATTGAAACTTATTTAGTTCGTTATAAAAACAATTAATAAAATAAATTAATTTATTTTATTAATAAAATTATACTTATACTTTTAAAATTATATTGAAATAGAATAATACTACTCTACTTCTATATAATTAATTTATATTTAATTATCAATTTTTTTTCCATGTATTAAAGTTGTATATACAATATAAAAAAAAAATAAAGCAGAAAAAAATGATATATAAGAACCAAAACTGCTCACAGCATTCCAACCACTCATAGCATCAGGAAAATCAGGAATTCGTCTAGGCATTCCAGCTAAACCTAAAAAATGCATAGGAAAAAAGGTAATATTTACACCAATAAAAAATAACCAAAAATGTATTTGACCTAAAACTTCAGGATATCTGCGGCCCGAAATTTTTCCAATCCAAAAATAAAAACCAGTAAAAATTCCAAAAATTGCTCCCATCGATAATACATAATGAAAATGTCCTACAATATAATATGTATCATGTAAAGCAATATCTAAACCTGAATTAGACATAACAACACCAGTTACTCCACCCATAACAAATAATAAAATAAAACCTAAAGTAAATAACAAAGGTGTTTCAAATTTTAATGAACCTCCCCATAAAGTTGCTAACCAACTAAAAATTTTAATCCCTGTAGGAACGGCTATAATCATTGTAGCCGCTGAAAAATAAGCACGAGTATCCACGTCTAAACCCACAGTAAACATATGATGTGCCCAAACAATTGAACCTAATAAACCTATGGATAACATTGCATAAACCATTCCTAAATAACCAAACACATTTTTTTTAGCAAAATAAGCAGAAACTTGACTTATAATACCAAAAGCTGGTAAAATTAAAACATAAACTTCAGGATGTCCAAAAAACCAAAATAAATGTTGATATAATACAGGATCACCTCCACCAGATGGATCATAAAATGAAGTATTTAAATTTCGATCTGTTAATAACATGGTAATAGCCCCGGCTAATACAGGTAAAGTTAATAATAAAAGAAAAGCTGTAATTAAAATTGACCAAACAAATAAAGGTAATCTATGAAAACTTAAACCTGGAGCACGCATATTATAAATAGTTGATATAAAATTTATCGCACCTAATAAAGAAGAAATACCTGTTAAATGTAAACTAAAAATAGCTAAATCTACTGAAGGCCCAGAATGTGCTTGTACACTTGATAAAGGGGGGTACACAGTCCAACCTGTACCCGCTCCTGATTCAACAATAGCTGAAGAAATTAATAATAATAAAGCTGGAGGTAATAACCAAAAACTTATATTATTCATTCGTGGAAATGCCATATCAGGAGCTCCAATCATTAATGGAACAAACCAGTTACCAAATCCACCAATTAAAGCAGGCATAACTAAAAAGAAAACCATTACAAAAGCGTGTGCAGTAACAACAACATTATATAATTGATGATTTCCCATAAAAATTTGATTACCTGGTTGTGCTAATTCTATTCTAATTAAAATAGAAAGTGTTGTTCCCACAATACCTGCAAAAGCACTAAAAATTAAATATAAAGTACCAATATCTTTATGATTTGTTGAAAAAAGCCATCTTGTTGACCAATTTTTAATATTTTGAAAATTCATTTTTTGAATATGTAAAAAATTTATTTTAATTAAATGCAAAATTATTTTTGAGATTTTAATTAAAAAAAGCGTTGGTTTTTTTAATTAAGTTTTATTTATTAAAAAATTGTTGAATTTTATTTAATAGTTGTTTAATATCAGTAAATAATAATAATATTAAAAAAAATATACTTATAATTTTAAATAGCATAAAATTTTTTATTAAATATTAAAATCAAAATTGATTTTATTCTTTAACCAAATTAAATAATCTTCTAATGAAACTGCTTCAACAACAATTGGCATAAATCCGTGATTTACTCCACAAATTTCACTACATTGACCATAAAAAACACCTTCTCTTTTTATAAACATTGATGTTTGATTTAAACGTCCAGGGCATGCATCTAATTTTATACCCAATGAAGGAATAGCCCATGAATGTAAAACATCAGAAGCTGTAATTAATACTCGAATATGGCTATTAGTTGGAACTACTACACGATTATCTACTTCTAAAATTCTAAATTGACCGATCGCTAAATCATCTTCTTGTACCATATAACTATCAAAAACTAAAGGTTCATCGGAAAATTCTAAATTATCGGAATATTCATAACTCCAATACCATTGACTTCCAATAACTTTTAATGTAATAATAGGATCAATTACTTCATCCATAGAATATAATAATGCAAACGAAGGAATTGCTACAATTAATAAAATTAAAGCTGGAATTGAAGTCCAAATAATTTCAATAGTAGCACCATGTACAACAGTAGCTGGAATTTTATTTTTTTTTTCATCAAAAAGAGTAATAACTCTAAATAACATCCAACAAACAAATACTGTAACTACAATTAAAAAAAAAATTAAATCATGATGAAAGTTAATAATACCTTCCATAACGGGAGTTGCAGGATCTTGAAAACCTAATTGCCAAGGTTCTGCCATATCTAAAAAAGTAAATTGTTTATTTATATAATTTTTGATTATCATAATGTTTGTTAAAATTTATTATATTATTTTTTAATATATATAAAATTAATTTATTTAAAAATAAATTATAAAATTAATTATATTTTATTTTTCTTCTTAAAGGCTTTAAAAAAATAAAAATTAATTTTTTTAAAGCCTTTAAGAAGAAAAATAATATATCAAATTGTATTATTTTACATATCTTATTGTTTAAGATATTTACTTAAATAAGAAAATTTATTAATAAATATAAATATGAATATTTTCAAATATATAAAATTAACGATCAAAAAATTTATGGGATCTTGAAAATAATTATGATTTTATTATTATCAAATCAAGATCAAATATTAGAACAATTACTTGGGTTGAAATAAGTATAATTCATGAATTAATTTTAATGAAGAAAAAAAGTTATCATAACTATTTCATATTAAAACATGCTTTATGAGTGGTGTTATTTTTATAATAAATTTTTGGTTTAATAATTCCGATTTATTTAATAGGCTCACTTTAAAATTATTAGATACTTGATCAGAAGAATTAGTTTCTATTTATTAATCATAAAGAGTTGTTAAATCTTATATACAAAAAATAAAAATATGTTACAAAATATTAAAAAAAAAATAAAAAATTTTTCAATTAAATTATTTAATTTTAATACATTATATGTAGATTATATATTATGTATAGCTTTTTTGAATTTAATAATATTAAAATTAAATCAAATATTATTTCAAATTTCTTTTATTTATTTATACCCAATAATTATTTTAATATCAATTATATTTATCAATAAATTGTTTTTATTGACAAATAGGATAAAAAATACATATATATTCAATTGGTTTTTATATTATTTTTTAATAATTAAAAATATCTTATATGGTATTATTTTTGAATATTTTGATTTTGTAGAACATGAAAAATATCAAAAATTAGTTATTTTTTTAACAGGATTTTCGCTTTCTAGTTGGAGTTTAAATATTTTCTTTTATATATTAAATTATTCTTATAATATTATCTCTATTATATTTTTCATTTTTTTATTAATATTTAATATATTTAATTTAATAGAAAAAAAATTGATATTTACTTCTAAAAATATAAAACAAAAAAGAGACGATTTGGATTATAATTTTATAAAAACTTTATTAAAAATAAATAATCAACAATTTAATAAAAATAAATCTTTATTTTATCTTCAAAAAAGATATATTTATTTTAATGAAATTAAAAAGCTAATAAAAAAACAGGGCTTGATGTTTATTACAAGTATAACTGTTGGTAGTGTATTTACGGGATACCCGCATTATTCTAGTTTTAAAATACAGAATAAGAAATTTGATCTTCAAAAAGAAAAAGATAAAGCAGATTTTATTAGATGGAAAAAAGATTTACTTACAAAAAAAATAACAGAAAGTGAAAATGATATAAATATTACAGATAAAAAAATTGAAGTTTTAAATAAAAAAATTAATAAATTACAACTAGATATGGATACGCATTATTTTTGGAATAAAATAGATTTTTCTGGAATAATTTCAGAATTAAAAGATGAAAAAAAAGTTTTAATTCGAAGAAGAAATTCTTTTGAAGAAGAGTTAAAAGAAAATCAAAATCTTGGTATTCATTTTGATAAAAAAGTAAAAATAGATAATAACGTATTCTTTGATGAATAATTATTATTTATTTTTGTTTTTTATTAAATAAATAAAACGATACTTAGTATATATTTCATTTTAAATATAAATAATTAAATATAATATAAAAATAAAAAAATTTATGAACATAAGTCGAAAGTTTTTAAAGAATTAGGTATTAATTTTTATTATGCTTTTTTATATGTTTTATTTTTTAAAATAATTTTAACAACATTGCTGCTATAACTTATTTTTTAATTTAATTTAATAAAAATTTTTATTTGTAATGGGATAAAATCGTTTTATAAAAAAATTTTTGTACAAATGGATAAATAAAAAATTTTTTTATGTTATCTAGAAAATATAGTTTTAAAAACTGAGCAAATTATTAAAAAATTATGATAAAATATATAAAATTAACGATAAGAGAGTTTATCGGTCTTGAAAATGATTATGAATCATTATTATTAAATCAAGAAAAAAATACTTCAATCATTGGAAAACTTAGAAAATTTAGAAGTTGAAAATCAACAATTAAATTTATCTGATTATTTAACATTAAAAAATTTAATATATTTTTTAATCTTTTTAAGCTTCATAGGAGGTGGTTTTTGGTTATATAACACAGATTTTTTTAATAATTCAATATTAGAATCAATTAAATCGTTAGGTGAATTATCAAAGGATTTACATAAAATAGATCAAACTGGTGTTTTATCCGCTTTACAGAAATTAAATGAAAATTCTGTTAATTTATCTAAAGAAGAAATTAAATTATTATTGGAAATTAAAAATTTATTATTAAAAAAAGGAATTAATGAAAATCAATCGTTAAATCGTCCTCTTTCAGAAATATTACAGCCCAAAAATGGTGGTCTTGTTTGGGGTGATTTTAAAGACGATTAAATACCTATGGACAAAATCACAAAAAAATAATATAACAAAATAAAACAAAAAAATTTAAAACAATTTTAATTTATAAGATCAAACAGTTTTTTTAGAAATTATTTCAATCAATACTAAATTTATCATTTTAAGTTTATATATTCAAAAAAATAAAAAAATTCGATCCTTTAAGATAAAATTAAAATCAATATAAGAATGTTATATTATATAAATTTTAAAATTTTTGTTATTTTAAAAATTATTATTAATTAATTAATATAGAATATAAATAGAGTTTGATCCTGGCTCAGAATAAATGCTATCGGTATGCTTAACACATGCAAGTTGAATGTTTTTATAAAACATAGCGAACGGGTGAGTAACACGTGAATTATCTACCTTTTAATTCAGAATAATTATATATAAAAATACTGAATAAATCAATTAAAGTTTTTTAACGTTAAAAGATGAGTTTGCGCAAGATTAGGGTAGTTGGTCGTTTAAAAGACTACCAAGCCTATTATCTTTAGCTGGTTTGAAAGAATGATCAGCCACATTGGGACTGAGACACGGCCCAAACTTTTTTAAAGGCAGCAGTGGGGAATTTTGGACAATGAGCGAAAGCTTGATCCAGCAATACCGAGTGAGTGATGAAGGCTAATTAGGTTGTAAAGCTCTTTCATTAAGGAGGAAAATGACAGTACTTAAAAAAGAAGTTCCGGCTAATACCCGTGCCAGCAGCCGCGGTAATACGGGAGGAGCGAGCATTATTCGGAATGATTAGGCGTAAAGAGTTTGTAGGTGGTTTATTAAGTTGAAAAAAACAAATTAAAGCTCAACTTTATACATTTTTTCAAAACTGATAAACTTGAGTATAAATAGAGGATAATGGAATTTCTATTGGAGTGATAAAATACGTTGATAATAGAAGGAAGACCAAAGGCGAAGGCAATTATCTGGGTATATACTGACACTGAGAAACGAAAGCTTGGGTAGCGAACGGGATTAGAGACCCCGGTAGTCCATGCTGTAAACGATGAGTGCTAATATTTAGAATTTTTAGATATAACAGCTAACGCGTTAAGCACTCCGCCTGAAAAGTATAATCGCAAGATTGAAATTCAAAGGAATTGACGGGAGTCTACACAAGCGGTGGAGCATGTGGTTTAATTCGATAATACGCGCAGAACCTTACCAACTCTTGCTAATTTTTATAAAAAAAATTTTATAAAAAACAGGCGTTGCATGGCTGTCGTCAGCTCGTGTTGTGAAATGTTTGGTTAAATCCTTTAACGAGCGCAACCCTTATCATTAGTTGCCACTTTATTTAAAAAATAAAAGCACTCTAATGAAAAAATTAATGATAGGTTAATGGAAGGTGGGGATGACGTCAAGTCTTCATGGCCCTTATGAGTTGGGCTACACACGTGCTACAATGATAATTACAATGAGAAGCAATAATGATTCAAAGTTGGAGCAAATCTTTAAAAATTATCTCAGTTCGAATTAAGGGCTGAAACTCGCCCTTATGAAGTTGGAATCGCTAGTAATCGCAAAACAGCATGTTGCGGTGAATATGTTACTGGACTTTGTACACACCGCCCGTCACATCAAGGAAGTTAGTTATTTTTAAAATGATTTTTAATTATTTAATATTTTTAAATAATTATTTGATTAATAAAATAATTTATAAATTTTATTAAATACGTTAAAATCCCTAAAAAGTAATTAGTAACTTTGATGAAGTCGTAACAAGGTAGTCGTAGGGGAACCTGTGTCTGGAAGAGATCTTTAAAACATTCTTAAATTAATTTAAAAATTTTAGGAAAATAGTTTAATTGGTAAAATCATAGTCTCCAAAATTATTGTTATGGGTTCAAGTCCCATTTTTCCTGTTTTAAAAAATTCGAAAATATAAATATTATAAATCAAAAAAATTTTATAAAATCTGAAATTAATTAAATTCAAGTTATAAAAATAAAATTTTATTTAAAATACTTTTTAATCTAAGGGAATTTAAATTTAGATTTATAATATTTATAAAATTATGTTTATACTGAAATATTATTGGAGAAAGTAGGATTTGAACCTACGTAGAAATTAATTCAACAAATTTACAGTCTGCCGCTTTTAACCACTCAGCCATTTCTCCATTAATTAAAATGTGATTAGTGGGACTTGAACCCACAACATTTACTTGGAAGATAAAAGATTTACCAATTAATCTATAATCACAAATGTCAATTCTGTTATTATTCCCATAAAAATTAAAAATGGAAATACCAAATACTGCCTTTGGGTCCATAAAAGCAAAAAAAGGGATTCGAACCCTCAACATTAACCTTGGCAAGGTTATACTCTACCATTGAGCTATTTTTGCTAATAATTATTTATTTTTGATTATTAAAAATGAATTTAATAATAAAAATAATTCATTATTATTTTTCGCATTTGTATGAATAGATATATCTATTGAAGGTATATTTTGGAATCTTAAAAATTCAGTTTTCAATTCAAAAAAAGATAAAATATTTTTAATCTTTAAATTTAAAATATTTTTATTTTTTAAATTAAATTTTATTTGATTTATATTTGGTAAAATAAATATTAAAAATTTTTCTAAAAAAATAAAAATATTTTTTTTTCGTAATGTTAATTTGCAACCAATTATCGAATTTTTTTTTATTTTTAAAAAAATATTATTTTTTTTTGATTTAGTTATTTTTGGTTTTTGATTTGTTATTAATTTCAAAAGTAAGATTATGTTAATTAATTTTTTTTTTTCAATATTTGCATTTTTAAAACCTAAATTTAAACAAATTTTAGTTATTTTAGGAATTTCAAATATATTTTTAAAATTTAATTTAGTTAAAAGATCCTGCATAATAATATTTTGATAATGATTTTGTAAATTTTGTTTCATATAATTTTATAAAATATTTGACGCTAAAGATAATATCTTAAAATTTTTTTGTTTTCTAAATTCAGAAGTGATTGGACCAAATATACGTGTTCCTAAAGGTTTATTTTGATTATTTAAAATAATTACACAATTTTTATCAAATTTAATTATATTACCAATTGTACTTATCTTTTGATATTTTGTATGAACAATTAATGCTTTAAATAAATCACCTTTAACTATTTTTATTTTTTTTTTTTTATTTAAACGTAATTTTTTTGCAGAAATTAAAATTGTATCTCCAATTTTTCCAACTTTCTTTTTAGAAATTTTAATACATTGTCCTATTTTTATACCACTATTATCATTTATTTTTATTTTTGTTTGAATTTGAATCATAAATTTTTATTTTTTATTTTAGAATAAAATGATGAGAGTAGGATTTGAACCTACATCTTCAGATTATGAGCCTGATAAGTTAACCTATTACTCTATCTCATCTTATTGTCTATTTTCGGAAGAAAAGGATTCGAACCTTTGATCTTCTGTTCCCAAAACAGATGCATTAGCCAGACTATGCTATCTTCCGATTGAAAATTATTTTAAAAACAATTTAAACAGAATAATGATGGTAGGATTTGAACCTACAACATTAGGATTATGATTCCCACGCTCTACCATTAAACTACATCATTTTATTTTATAAGGCTTTATTAATAAATAAGTCGAAGTGGGATTTGAACCCACGAGTTAAAAAATTAACTGATAGTTTAGCAAACTACTGCCTTAAACCTGACTTGGCTATTCGACCTAAATATAAAAACTTCTTTGATAGGATTTGAACCTACAACCTAATGGTTAACAGCCATTTGCTCTACCATTGAGCTACAAAGAAATAATTATATTTTTATTTTTAAACGTTTAGTATTTTTAAGCTAAATATTTTACAATACTTACACTTAAAACCTATCAATGTAATAGTCTTTTACAGTTTTTATATGAAAAAATTTTAAGAATGGTTTCTTACTTAGATGCTTTCAGTAATTATCCAAAATAAATTTAGCTACTCGGCGATGCTTTTCAACAACCGATACACCAGAGATTTACCCTTCTCGGTCCTCTCGTACTAGAGTTAGAATCTTTCATTTTTCAAAATATCTATAGAAGATAGGAACCAAACTGTCTCACGACGTTCTAAACCCAACTCACGTACCACTTTAATCGGCGAACAGCCGAACCCTTGGAACCTTCTTCAGCTCCAGGATGTGATGAGTCGACATCGAGGTGCCAAACGACTCCGTCGATAGGAGCTCTTAGGAGTCATCAGCCTGTTATCCCCGGAGTACCTTTTATCCGTTGAGCGATAATCTTTCCACAAAGAATTATCGGATCACTATGACCGACTTTCGTCCCTGTTTGATATGTCTATCTTACAGTCAAGCAAGCTTTTACCATTACACTCTACAATTGATTTTAATGTCCAATTTGAGCTTACCTTTGTGCACCTCCGTTACTCTTTAGGAGGTGACCGCCCCAGTCAAACTACCAACCATACACTGTCTATTTTTCAAAAATATTAGTTATTTATGTTAATAAGAGTGGTATTTCAAGTATATCTAAACAGTTTACTAGCGTAAAAGTCTCAATGATTACCACTTATGCTACACATATTAGATAAAATAACAATATAAAGATGTAGTAAAGGTTCACGGGGTCTTTCCGTCTAACTATAGAAAATCCGCATCTTCACGGATAATTCAAATTCACTGAGTTTATATTGGAGACAGCGGGGATGTCGTTACACCATTCATGCAGGTCGGAACTTACCCGACAAGGAATTTCGCTACCTTAGGACCGTCAGAGTTACGGCCGCCGTTTACTGGGACTTCTATTTAATGCGTAAACATTTCCTTTTAATCTTCCAGCACCGGGCAGGTGTCAGACCCTATACATCATGTTACCATTTAGCAGAGTCCTAAGTTTTTATTAAACAGTCGCAACCCCCTATTTTGTGACACCTAATTTTTTTAAAATTAGGTACTTTTTATCCCGAAGTTACAAAGTCATTTTGCCGAGTTCCTTCAATATAATTCTCTCATCCACCTTAGTCTACTCGACCTATTCACCTGTGTCGGTTTAGGGTACGGTTTTTAGTTAAAAAAGTTATTTCCTGAAAAATTTAAAATTTTTGTCACTTTTTTAAAAAAATTTAATTTAAAAATTATCCCATCAAAATTTGCTTTCGTCAAATCTTTCTTAGGGGCCGCTTCACTCTATGTAATACATTTTAACATAGAAACCCTTGAATTTACGGTGATAATGATTATAAATCATTATTTTTTGTTACTAATGCCAGCATTTTCTTTTCTGATATTTTCAATATATTTCACAATATATCTTTATCAACATACAGAATGTTCCGCTACCGTTTTATTTTTGATAAAATAAAACTTGCCGCTTCGGTAAATTTCTTAAGTCTCGATACATTTTAGGCGCAAAAAAACTAGACCAATGAGCTATTACGCTTTCTTTAAAGGATGGCTGCTTCCAAGCCTACCTGTTGATTGTAATTATTTTTTCACTTCCTTTTTCACTTAGAATATTATTTAGAGACCTTAGCGATCAATCTGGGCTGTTTCCCTCTTGACAAAAGACCTTAGCGCCTAATGTCTGTCTATTTAAATTACGTTTTTTTGTATTCGGAGTTTCCAAGAATTTAGTAAGTTTTTACACCCCCTAGCTCAATGAGTGCTCTACCCCAAAAAAAGATTTTAAATGCTCTACTTCAATAGATTTCGCGGAAAACCAGCTATCTCTGAGTTTGATTAGCCTTTCACTCCTAACCACAAATCATCTCCATATTTTGCCACATATGTGAGTTCGATCCTCCAAATAGTTTTACCTATTTTTCAATCTGTTCATGGTTAGATCACTCAGTTTCGGGTCTTATTTATATAACTAAAGCTTTTTAAAACTTGATTTATCTACGCCTACTTTAAAAAATTAAGCTTGCTATAAAAATAAACTTGCTGGCCCATTATGCAAAAGGTACACTGTCACTTTTTTAAGTTCCAATTGATTATTAACATTAAGTTTCAGAATTATTTCAAACTCGAAAGTTCTTTTTCACCTTTCCTTTACAGTACTTGTTCACTATCGATCATTAATTTTTAAAAGGTTTTGAGGGTGGTTCCCCAATATTCAAAAAAGATTACACATATCTCTTTTTACTATTATAAAAATAATAATTATTTTACAGGACTTTCACCTTTTTAAGTAAATTTTTCAAAATTTTTCAAATAATTATTTTACAGTTTTATAAACCTAATTTCCATTTTCATTCGTCATTACTAACGGAATCTCGTTTGATTTTTTTAAACAGTTACTAAGATATTTCAATTCACTGGTTTTAAAATTTTCACAAAAAAAAAGTTTTCTTTAGGAAATCTATATTGCAAAATAAAATATCATTTAATATAGCTTTTCGCATTTTTTACGTCCTAAAAATAAAATTAATGCCAAGGCATTCACTTAATGCTGTAATTATTAATGTT